CCTATGTTATAGAGTATATAGCTTCGATCATAGGGATCAATTTCTAGTCGCATAGCTTCATAATAATTCTGTAAAGCTTCCGCATAATTTCCTTCCGATTGAGCTGACATCCGTTACGGTCGTCATTCGATTCAAAGAATTCTCCGTTCCAGAAACGTACATGAGATTTTCATCTCATACGGCTCCTCCCCTATGTGCATAATGAAAATAATACATGGAATCAAAAAAGATTGAAATATTCTCATTATGAATTCAGTGGGGCTAACGTTTTTACAAGAAATCTCTAGCCAACCTTTCTGCAAAAGATATTTTCTTAACATCACGCGTGTTGATACTGGTACTAGATAAAAATGGAAACTCCAACAATTTCTTTGTTCTCAACGCCCTTTAATTTCCAGGAATTAATCACTTCAACAGTCTTCTATGGTTCTAAGGGTATCCAAAGTACCAACGAGATGGATGTTTGTTATCCCAACCATTCTTTTTAGTCCCGATCCCGATAAGGAAAAGCGGTAATTTTAAACAAAGTTTTCGTGTTGTTGATTCCTAGGCGTAGCGCCTCTTCCCCTATGCGGCCTATTGGTACTAGTCTAGTATGGTAAGGTTGGCCTGTAATATAGAACCCATAGGTGTAACCTTTCGCTCAATACTCGAATCGACAATTGAAGCATCTGAGGCTGCATTAATCGGGGATACACGACAGAAGGAATTGTTTTATCTAGAAACTTCACCTTCAACAAGCGTAGATTTTTTCAATAATCTTTTTCGTTCTTTTCTATCCCGAATCTTCCGTCTTTCTCCTAAGACCGAAGCGGTAAATAAAAAAATAATCAACTCACACCATCTCTATAATAGGTAAATGCCTCTTTTTCTCCTGAAGTTGTCGGAATTATTCGTAATAAGATATTGGCCACAATTGAAAAGGTCTTATCAATAAAATTTTCATTTATCCGCGATCTAGGCATAGGTAGAAATCCATTCTATAATTCTTTTCATTAACTCTCGTGAGAAAACGATCCCACAAGTAAAGGAATTTTACAGTACGAAATAACATAAAAGCAGACTCATATCCAATTTTTTCTTTTTGGAAGGGGTCGATAAAAAATAAGAAATATTAGAATCCGATTCGATTTCATCAAAATGGAGTAGTATAAATGGAGTAGTATAAGAATGAAAGGAACTATTCCGATTTGATCAAAGTAGAAGAATCAAAGAATTTATCTTGCGGATTAGGAGAATTCGAGAAGTTTTTCTGAAATTAAGATCCAAAGAAGAAAAAAATCGAATAATTCTTCAATAATCCTTCTATAATGAAAATAGAATAACCCTCCGTTTTGTGTTTTGTGCATAGCGGGTAGACGCTTATACACTATACAATCAAATCGAAAAGGATGATTTATGAATTTGGAATAGATTTACGGGTTAAGGGGTTGTTGTTAAGCGACCTAAAATTGGAAAGAAATTTTCAAATTCTTATGGAAATTGAATTTGAATAAAAAGATAATTATGATCTAAAGGTATCCATTCACCATAGTCTAACAAAATAGACCGATCAGTCGATTCGTTCCAATTCATTGATTGAATCCGGTAAAAATATCAGAAAAAGGTAGGAGCGCCGTCTCCGTCTTGGCAAACAAGATATATCTTTATTGTTTTTAACCGTTTTTCAAAAAAAAATTATATTATCTTTTTCTCCCAGCTCCCTGGCTCGAAGAAAAAATTCCTTCTTTGATGAAAAGTTTTCCATTTTTCTAGCTAGAATGGATTCGAGTGTCTGTACCCATCTAACAATCGAATATGAACAACTCGCAATTCGCTCGGATTCTCGGTCATAATCATTATGTAGGAGAGATGGCCGAGTGGTTCAAGGCGTAGCATTGGAACTGCTATGTAGGCTTTTGTTTACCGAGGGTTCGAATCCCTCTCTTTCCGTATCTTCACCCAATTCACCAATGCTTCAGACCTTTCTTTGAGATAGATTCTCAATTCCTAATTTCTGTGATACGGAAGGAAAGAAAGAACGGGCAGGGAATAAAGATCCGCCTACTGATCTATGATACATGAATGGGAGAAAAATACAAATCTCCGGATCCAATTCCTTACCTTGTGTCCCTTTACTTAACTTAAGTGAAAGGGAAAAATTGTACGAACCCTTGGTTTGTTATTTTAGTTAGGTTTAAGTCTCACGAGAATAATATTCTACGACAAGTAATTCATTTATTTTCAAACCGACCCATTTACTATCTATTATTTGATTGACTAATCCTTTATATTGGAATGCGTGAAGAGTCAAATGCTTTGGCAATTCTTCATGGTGGGATGAATCAAGATAATTTTGAATCAGAGCTCTCGATTTTTGGTCATCCCTTGCTGTAATAATATCTCGGGGTTTGCAACGATAACTTGGTATATCCACTATACGACCATTAACTAAAATATGTCTATGATTAACTAATTGGCGGGCTTGAGGAATAGTTGAAGCCATACCCAATCGAAAAAG